AGGCCTTGAACACGTAGTGGATCTTGAAGTACTATTTCTGCATCTCCCTGACCAAATCCACCCACATTAGGATTACTTGTTAATGGTTGATCAAGTTTGATAGATTCGCCCTCTGAAACACGAAGTTCTGGTCCTGGAGGGATAATATCAACCACTTGGCGTCCATCCAATGCATCCGTTATGGTTATTTCGTACCCCCCTTTTTCTTTTCGTATGATTTTGCTTACTATACCCGCTGCTGTAGCATTAAAAACCGTATTGTTACTTTTTGTCCCGTCGGGATAAATCTGGCCCCTTCCCCTGTTACCACCTACGTATATTGGGTATTTTAAGAAGTGAACATCTTTATTAGTCGCGGGATCCGGGGAAAGAATAGGAAAAGTGATTTCACTATATTTCTTACCAGGAACAGGCCCTATTACAAGAATATTTTTTTTAGTGGGGCCGTAATTCTGAAAAGATAGATTGCCTATCTTTTCTTTCATCTCGGCAGAAATACGACTGGGGGGGGCTAATTCAAACCCTTCCGGTAAAATAAGAACGGCCCCTACATTCAACCCCCCCTTTTTACCATTAGCAAGAACTTGTTTCAGTTGCATATCATAAGGAATTCTAACAACTGCTTCAAACACAGTATCAGGAAGTACCGCTTGCGGAACCTCAATATCCACAGGTTTATTAGCTAAATGGCAATTGGCGCATACAATACGACCAGTGGCTTCTCGTGGATTTTCAAAACCCTGCTGCGCAAAAATGGGATATGCATTTGAAATGGAGGCCCGAGTTATTATATATATCATGAGTGATACGGAAATGAATCGAGTAATCTCTTCCTTTATCGAAGAAAAAGTATTTCTAATTTGCATGGTCCAATCGTTGATCCCGAAAATTTCTACAATAAAATTGGGTAGGTCGCTAGTATAGTTCCCTATCCACGATTTTGCTATTTACTGAAATAATTTTACTGGAATATAGGAGGAATCCTCTGAATGGGTAGAAAGAGTAAGGTAAGTACAACCTGGAATGCTTTGCTTAGGTACAAAGTAAGAAACATTCTAATTGACTCGTTTTTCAGTCATTCATTGAATGATAAATCACTACAAGTGACGGAGATACACGATTTAAATAAAGGAAAATCCAATATTTGAAAATTGTATCTAGAATGACTGGAAAAGTGGAAACAAGACCAGATATAATTTGATCATTATGAAAAAATCCAAAATCGTTATAGACATAGCCAATCATTAGTTCCCAACCGTGGGGCGAATGGAATCCGATACATAAATCGGTTACTAAAAGAATGGAAAAGGCTTTTATTGTGTCACTTAAATTATATAGGAATTCTTGAACCCAAGAATTAAGAAAAACAAGTTCTTCATTACCCAGAATAGAATAAGCACTTAGAATAACGAAACAGATTAGATTTGTCGAGAAGTGCAAAATTGTATGGATATGATCCTCATCGTGTATCTTGATCAATTGGATTGTTTCTTTGTGGAGCCCCATACGAAACTTTTGTAGATGTCTTTCCGGGAATTCCTTTACCATTTCATCCAAGAGAAATAGCTCCTCTAATTCTATGAATTTTTCTAGAATACTCTTTTCTTGAATATCGTTCAAAAAAGTTTCGGATTGCCTAGTATTCCACCAATTAGTAACCCAAGATTCTAGACTTTTATTAAATGAGAGAGTGATCCACCGGGGCAAAAAGACTACAAATACTATAAATGAAAGATATCGAAGGGGAATAGATGCGCTCTTTTTTGTCATTTTTTCATCTGTGAATTGTCACCTCATTCGTTGACTCTATGCGATCTAATATTTCTATCAAGCATAAGTTCTATTATAAGGTATCGCGCCTATTAATTATTAATTTATTAATCGAGCCCCCATTTTTTAGTTGTGATTCAGAGGTTAGTCCTTGAATCTAGTGTAGAAAAAATACAGAAATAGAAGAAGAATCCACTTCGAATTCGAATTCAAATGAAGAAATAATAAAAAACTAGATTGTTTCCAGATATCTTAATTGATCAAATATTCGAAGTAATTACTCCCCTTTGATGAATGCCCGAAAGATTCAAATAAAGATTCCAATAATGAATATTTTTCGGATTTCGAAATGAAAGAACTTCCTGTTTATTAAAAAAGAAAATATCAAATATTTCGAAAAAAAAATTGACAGACAAAAACAAAAAAGGTTTCGTTTTATATTATGAACGCCACGTACACGTTTGCCTTGCTTTTGCCCCACGAGGCGTTCTGAAGAAACTTTAATTAAGTAAGTTATGCTTATATAAAAAAGAGGATTCTTAGGGGTTTTCCTCTTGCTGAGAAAGCATTTTTTTGCAGTTTCTTTTTTCAAAATACTTCAATTGGTACACGCAAGAAATAGGCCAATTCCGCAGCCTTTTGCTCAATTTCCCGTGGAGTCAAATTCTCATCAGTACGAGTCAAGGGAACGTCTCCCAGGCCTCTGATTTCCATATAAAGGACACGACGAGCATAAATACCCTCTTTTACTTCTATTCTGATGGACTGAATATCTTTCATAAGGAATCGTAAAAAGATGCGGCGATTTTTTCCAGGAAATCCCCAACGAAAAATGCACACTATTCCTTCTTTTCTATCAAATCGATCATAACCGCTACCTACATTCCATGTAATTGTGCACCACAAATAGGAACTAATAAAGAGACCCGCGATCCCATAGAAAGACATTACGATCCCTTGTGGGAAAAAAAGGATTTGTTGAGACGGAAAGAAGGATATCAAATTCTTATCAAGATAACTAGAAATTCCAACCAATAAGAATCCTAATGAACCTAAAAAAAGGATAAACGCCCAGCAGAAATTACTTGTTTTGCGAGATCCTGCTATAAATTCTATCCATATATATTCTGATCGCCAACTCATACATAGTAGATCCAGTTGCATTTTATGGAATAACAAAAAAAAAAAATTCACTTGACTTTTTTTTCCGAAGTAACTCTCATCAACTAGTACTATTCTGATGTGAACTTTTAGTAATAATTAATCGAATTGGTTAGATATAATAAATATAATAAAATAAAAGCATCGCCTTCATATGATTCCCTATCAATAGCTACATACATATGGATAGATTTACTTTAATTTCAGACATGAGTTCGGATCCCAGCCTATTTTTTTTTTAATTGCTAGAATTCGTCTGTCCATATATCATGTTTACGCATGTATAAGATCTTTTTCATTTATGTTCGGAGAAAGCCACCCGTTATTCTTATACAATATTCTACTAAATGGATATCCTTGTTCGCTAAGTCTTGAAAAAAAAACTAGATGAGATTTGACCACATCAGATTTAAAAAATCTTTTTTTTTTGAACATGAAGAGATAAAGAGGCCATTGCAATTGCCGGAAATACTAGGCCCACTAAAGGCACAAAAAAGGAGGGTAAGTTGTTGAGAATTGTCATAGAATGGGGTACCTCGATTTAATATTTGTACCTGTTATTGTTATAAGGATATCTTATAATAATTATAATTCATATTATAATTCGTATATTAGTATACTAAGTATATCGAAGTGAGTATATATAATAAGTGCAAGCAATGTCGAACTAAATAAACGGACTTATTCATCTTTCTACATGAAATAGATGTATGTATGATAATCCACTTTCTTTATTATTCTTACTTCTTTTATTTTTATTCTTATATTGTTCTTATCTTCTTCTTCTAATTTCTTTTTTAATAAAAAAAGAGTCTCTTAAAAATTTAAAAATCTCTGAAAGATTCGTTAGAATCCGACCCAAGAGCAGGAATTCTTATAAAAAGGGGACTTCTTGGGAGATATAGAAAGATGCAAGATTCTATATTTTCTATATTTGAAATATATACATATAGAAGAGGCGAACAGAACACGAAATTCGTTTTATTTGCCTTGCCTCCTAATTCGAAGGAAGAATTCGCTGTTTATGTTGTTGTTTTTTTACCGATATTGCTAATCAGCAATATCGGTAAAAAAACAACAATTATCTGCATGATTCTTTCTACAATTAAAGCTTATGTCACAAAATAAAAATGCATTTTTTCGGTTTTTTTTATTTTGATTCTGATAAACTAACTAACTAGTTGTTCGCCACAAAAAAAAGTTGAACTCAAGACTCTACTTGATTGAATTTTTATTGAAAGGAAAAAAGGCGTGGAGCTGAAATAGCTCACTCAGAACACCCTTTAAAGGGTTACGTGGTACGATTGGATCGAATAAGCCCTTATGGAATAAATATTCAGCCGCTTGTGAACCTTCAGGTACTGTCTTATTCAATGTTTGTTCAATTACTCTTTTACCCGCAAATGCAATATAGGCATTTGGTTCGGCAATAATGATATCCCCCAACATACCAAAACTAGCTGTTACTCCACCAGTAGTAGGAGATGTAAGAATTGATACATAGAATAACTTTTTATTTGATTGATAATCATATAAAGCAGAAGATATTTTAGCCATTTGCATCAAGCTCAAACTTCCTTCTTGCATGCGTGCCCCTCCGGAAGCACACACTAGAATAAGAGGTAAAAGTTTATTGGTAGCATACTCGATCAAACGGGTGATTTTCTCGCCTACTACGGATCCCATACTACCCCCCATAAACTGAAAATCCATAACCCCAATTGCGACGGGAATCCCGTTTAGTTGACCTGTACCTGTTTGAACAGCCTCTGTTAATCCTGTTTTTTTTTGATAAGAATCAATACGATCTTTATAAGGTTCCTCTTCTGAATGAAATTCAATGGGATCCAGAGAAACCATGCCGTCATCCATCGGATCCCAAGTACCTGGATCAACCGAAAGTTCGATTCTATCTGAACTACTTATTTTCAAATAATATCCGCATTGTTCACAAATATTCATTTTTGACTTCAAAAATTTCTTATAATTTAATCCATAACAATTTTCACATTGAACCCACAAATGCCTGTATTTTTGAGTTACATCGAGATTATTCGAACTTTTTCTTA